CAGAGCTAAAGTAGCTCCTAACAATACTGTTATTATACCTATCAAAGATATGAAAAACGTTGTGTAAGGTATGATTATAAAAAGAGGAAGAAGTCGAGCTACAAGAAAAATTCCCGCCGCTACCATAGTAGCAGCGTGGATAAGAGCCGAAATAGGAGTAGGGCCTTCCATGGCATCAGGCAACCATACATGAAGAGGGAACTGTGCCGATTTAGCAACTGCACCAGCAAATAAAAGAAAGGAACACAAAGTAACAAATAGAAAATTAACTTCATTATTATAAATCAGGTTATTGAATATTTCGAACAAATCCCTAAATTCAAAACTGCCCGTTATCCAATAAAGACCTAAAATTCCTAATAATAAACCAAAATCCCCTACGCGATTTGTTACAAACGCTTTTTGACAAGCAGTTGCCGCAATAGGTCGCGTGAACCAAAAACCTATTAATAGGTAAGAACACACTCCAACTAATTCCCAAAAAATATAAATTTGTATCAAATTAGAACTAGTAACTAATCCCAACATTGAAGTATTGAAAAAACTCAGATAAGCAAAAAATCTCAAATATCCTTGATCATGAGACATATAATTATCACTATAAAAAAGAACCAAAATTCCAACGGTAGTAATTAACATTAACATAATAGAAGTAAGTGGATCGATTAAGTAACCGAATTCTAAAGAAAAATCATTATTAATGGTCCAAGACCATACATATTGACAGATAGAACTTCTATTTATTTGCTGAATAGATAGATAGACTGAAAGAATCATAACTATACTTAACAGTAAAATACTAGGAAAAGCCCACATACGACGAAGATTTTTTGTTGGCGTTGGAAAGAGTAGAAGTCCCACTCCTATTAACATAGGAACTGGTAGTGGAATGAAAGGTATAATCCATGAATATTGATATGCATATTCCATAATAAAAAACCTTTTTATTCTTGTTTTATTCTTAATTAATTATTTCTGATTCACCGGCTCTTATGACTTTTTTAGGTTCAATAAAAAATCAAGATATGGAAAATAAAAATAAAATTTTCTCTAAATTTTTCTCAATCTTTTTTTTTTTTTCAATACTTCAAATATTCAAATCAAGAAGGTCAAATTGGTCAAATGATATGAATATAACCAAGTTACGATTACAAATTTTTTTATTAATATATTAAGTAAGATTTTTAGGAAGATACAAAAAAATTTCAATTAATATTACGTATTACGATAATTTATATCTATAGAGCAAGGAAAAAGAATTAGACCAAAATAGACTACTTAATACATTACTTTATTTTGATATGACTAATATAATAGTAATAATAAGATGGCCCATAACTTGACTCTAAAAAACTTTTTTTTTTTTATTCTATACAATATCTGGAAAAGGAAAGAAAAATTTGAATTGTTTGAATAATAGATGTCTTTCACATCCAACTATAGAAATGAATAACTTTTAAAATTTTTCATGGCAGTTCCAAAAAAACGTACTTCTATATCAAAAAAACGTATTCGTAAAAATATTTGGAAAAAAAAGGCATATTGGGCAGCGTTGAAAGCTTTTTCGTTAGCGAAGTCTCTTTCAACCGGGAATTCTAAAAGTTTTTTTGTACGACAAATAAATAACCAAACGCTGGATTAAATCATCTAAATCTGAAAATGGTACCCCCTTTTTTAATATATTTTCTCATTTCCGAATGGGGATTCTTATCTTCCCCATCGGTTCACTTGTCCCAATAATAAATATGTTTTTTTTTTTATTTTCTACATAAAATAAGACTAAAAAACTTTTTCGTTAGACAAGATGTTTAGACCAATATTTAATCGGTCTACTAAATCCTAAATAAAAATTTCTAAGGACCTACAAAAATTTACATAATTCCTTGGATGTCACACTATGCACTATGATCCATAAAAAGTATTTTTATGTTCATTGAATAAATGCATTTTTTAGTTTAGATTTATAAAATCTATAAAATAAATGAGAAATAAATTTTAGAAAAATATTCAAAAATGCAAATACGAAAGAACTTTTTTTAAGTTATATGCTTAGATCGAAGTCATAATTATTTAGTTACAAGATTTCCATTTTTATAGAGTAGAAACTACGAAAATGTCCTCGGAAAAATAAAACATCTTATTATCAACAAAAGGATAATAAAGATTTTTATTGGAATCTTTCAATGCATATTTATATTGAATATTGAAACGAAACGATTTTTTTCTCATTAATTTTAATTCAAAAAAAGATTGAATTGACTCCTTCAATCTCGACGATTAACTAAAAATAGATTATTATTATTCCAAATCCCCTACGCCGCTATGGTGAAATCGGTAGACACGCTGCTCTTAGGAAGCAGTGCTAGAGCATCTCGGTTCGAGTCCGAGTGGCGGCATGGCATCTTATACAAGAGATATAATAAGTCCTATAATAAATTCAATTCTTAATTTCAATTCCGTATAAATTTGTAACCCCCCCCCCCCCCTTTTATTATGATATTTTCTACTTTAGAACATATATTAACTCATATATCCTTTTCGATCGTTTCAATTGTAATTACAATTTATTTGATAAGCTTATCAGTCGACGAAATCATAGGACTATATGATTCGTCAGAAAAAGGGATGATAGCTACTTTTTTCTGTATAACAGGATTATTAGTCACTCGTTGGATTTATTCGGGCCATTTACCATTAAGTAATTTATATGAATCTTTAATTTTTCTTTCATGGAGTTTTTCCATTATTCATATGGTTCCATATGTTAAAAAACATAAAAATTATTTAAGCGCGATAACCGCGCCAACTACTCTTTTTACCCAAGGCTTTGTTACTTCAGGTCTGCTAGCAGAAATGCATCAGTCAGAAATATTAGTGCCTGCTCTCCAATCCCATTGGTTAATGATGCACGTAAGTATGATGGTATTGGGCTATGCAGCTCTTTTATGTGGATCTTTATTATCAGTAGCTCTCTTAGTCATTACATTTCGAAAAGTTCTAAGGATTTTTAGTAAAAACAATAATTTTTTAAACGAGTCTTTTTTCTTTGGAGAGATCCAATACATGAATGAAAGAAACAAAGTTTTACTAAGCACTTCTTTTTTTTCTTTTAGAAATTATTACAAGGCTCAACTGATTCAACAATTAGATCATTGGAGTTATCGTATTATTAGTTTAGGGTTTATCTTTTTAACCATAGGTATTCTTTCGGGAGCAGTATGGGCTAATGAGGCATGGGGATCCTATTGGAATTGGGACCCAAAAGAAACTTGGGCATTTATTACTTGGACCATATTTGGGATTTATTTACATACTCGAACAACTAAAATTTTTGAAAGTGCAAATTCCGCAATTGTGGCTTCTATGGGCTTTCTTATCATTTGGATATGCTATTTTGGAGTAAATTTATTAGGAATAGGATTACATAGTTATGGTTCATTTAATTTACATTAGGATCTAATTAAATGAAAAATATCCTGACGAATACAAAGATAGAATATATACCTATATTTATATATTCTATAAATAAGAAATATTATATATTATTATATATTAAGTAAGAATATAAAATAAGAAATAAACTGTCGAGAACCATTTGAATCACTACACTACTTGATTCAAATGGTTCTCACAAAGGCCAAATCCATCTGGTTACAATTCCAATTCATTTTTACTTAACTTAAAACTTAAGAGAAAATCCCACTTAAGCTTAAGAGAAAAAAGACTTCTTTCTCATTGTACAACGAGCAATATCCAAACAAATAGGATTGCTTTTTGATTTGTTCTTTTTTCCTGAAAACTATCGATAAAAATAATTAGATATAATAGCTTCCACCTTGTCAACTGATAATGAAAGAACGAAATCCGGATAAATACCGATACCTATTATTGGTAGAAGGATAGAGATCGAAACAAATAACTCTCGCGGTCCAGAATCAAAAAAATAAGAGTTTGGAACATTAAATAGCCTGTATCCATAGAACATTTGACGTATCATGGATAATAAATAAATAGGCGTTAATATGATTCCAATTGCCATTAAAAAAGTAACTAGTAGTTTTGGCATTAAAAGATATTTTTGACTGGTAATTATTCCAAAAAATACTAATAATTCTGCAACAAAACCGCTCATGCCCGGTAATGCAAGGGAAGCCATCGATAAGATACTGAACATCGTAAATATTTTTGGAAGGGGAATAGCCATTCCACCCATTTCGTCGAGATAAAGAAGACGTATTCTATCATAACTCGTTCCTGCCAAGAAAAAAAGAGCAGCCCCAATAAATCCATGAGAGATTATTTGTAAAACGGCTCCATTGAGTCCCGTATCTGTTATAGAGCCAATTCCAATAATTATGAAACCCATATGAGATATAGAGGAATAGGCTATTCTTTTTTTTAAATTACGTTGACCCGGGGATGTTGAAGCTGCATAGATGATTTGTATTGCGCCTATTGTAATCAACCAGGGAGAAAACAGGGAATGGGCGTGGGGTAAAATTTCCATATTGATCCGAACCAACCCGTAGGCTCCCATTTTTAATAAAATTCCAGCTAGAAGCATACAAGTACTATAATGTGCCTCCCCGTGGGTGTCTGGTAACCATGTATGTAAGGGTATAATCGGTGATTTGACAGCAAAAGCAATAAGAAATCCAATATAGAATATTATTTCCAGTGCCGCAGGATACGATTGATTAGCTAATGTTTCAAAATTTAATGTTGGTTCATTAGAACCGTATAAACCAATACCCAAAACCCCTATTAATAGAAAAATGGACCCTCCCGCAGTATACAAAATGAACTTTGTAGCTGAATAGAGACGTTTGTTTCCCCCCCACATCAATAGAAGTAGATAAACGGGAATTAATTCAAACTCCCACATGATGAAAAAAAGTAAAAGGTCTCGAGAAGAAAATAATCCTATTTGACCGCTGTACATTGCTAACATCAGAAAATGGAAAAATCGGGAATCCCGAGTAATTGGCCGAGCCGCTAAAATAGCTAAAGTGGTAATAAATCCCGTCAGTAAAATAGGTCCTATAGAAAGTCCATCTATTCCCAATCTCCAATAAAAATCAAAAAAATTGATCCATTTATAATCCTCTGCTAACTGGGTTAATGGATCGTCCAATTGGAAATGAGAACAGAATGTATAGGTTGTTAAAAGAAGCTCTAAGATACATATACATATAGTATACCACCTAATTACTTTATTTCCTCTATGAGGGAGAAAGAAAATAAAAGAACCTGCCAATATCGGCAAAACTACAATTATTGTTAACCAAGGAAAATAATTCGTGGTAAAGACAAGATACATTTGGACAAAAAAACCCGTGCTCAAAAAAAAAAAATAATAAGATTTTTCTATTTTTTGAGCACGGGTTTTTGTCGGTAAAAAAAAATCAACTGTATTCAAAAAGTATTTAAGTGGTTTTTTCCGGAACGTATTAATAAGCTAGACCCATGCTTCGAGTTGTTTCATGCCATAAATAAACCCGAACGCTCAAAAAATCCGTTGGGCAGGCGGATTCACATCTCTTACAACCGACACAGTCTTCTGTTCTTGGAGCAGAAGCTATTTGCTTAGCCTTACATCCATCCCAAGGTATCATTTCTAATACATCTGTTGGGCAGGCTCGGACACATTGAGTACATCCTATACAGGTATCATAAATCTTTACTGAATGTGACATTGGATCTATAACTTTTTGAATGCCATAAATTTTCGATCTAGTAAACTTATAAAAGAATCGTATATTTAGACACCAGATGAATCAATGATTTTACCAGAATTTTTCCAATCAATCTAATTCTGGATCGACTCATGAGATTGGGCCAAGATGCTTTGATTTTTTCCTTTTTTCTCAAATCTACGTATCATACATGCCGATTGAAATTCAAACTAATTGAAGTTGATGATAATTAAAATTGATGAATAGTCTAATTTCTATAATTGATATTACTTAATTTATTCATTTTATTTATTCAATAAATTCGATTGATTGATACGAGTTGATTTTCTGTTACGATAAATTGACGAAACAATAGCTAGCCCAATAGCGGCTTCGGCGGCTGCAATAGCTATAACAAAAATTGAGAAAATATCTCCTTTTAATTGTCGACTATCAAAAAAATCCGAAAATGTTACGAAATTTATATTAACTGCATTCAGTATAAGTTCAAGACACATAAGGGCCCTAACCATATTTCGGCTCGTGATCAATCCATAGATACCGATAGAAAATAAATAGGCACTCAAAACAAGTACATGTTCGAGTATCATTGACCAGCTCCTTATTAATTTGGATTCATTTCAATACGAACAAGAATTCAAACGAGTCGATTTACTATAATAAGTACAAAGCAAGAGAATGGTATTTGAAAAAAAAAAATAAAATAATTTTTTTTTATAGTCTTCAAATAGAATTGAAGATAAATGAATTTGATAACACAGAACAGGGTTGAATTTTGATTGCTGTTAACGATTATAAAGATTTATCATTGCCGAGCAACAGCAATTGCACCTATCAAAGCAACTAAAAGTATTATCGAAATCAGTTCAAATGGAAGAAAAAAATCGGTTGATAAATGAATTCCAATTTGTTGACTATTACTTATCAAATCTTGCTCTATAATCTGATTTGATTTTGTCGTCCAAATAATCCCGTACCAAGACGTATCTAGAATAGTACTAATTAGTGAAATAAAAATACTTGTACAAACCAACGAAGTAATCCCATCACCAACAGTCCAAAGGTTCAAATCTTTGTAATATTCTGAACCATTCATGAACATTACAGCAAATATGATTAAAACATTTATAGCTCCCACGTAAATAAGGAGTTGTGCAGCCGCTACAAAAGGGGAGTTTGATGGCATATAAAATAAGGATATGCAAACAAGAACCAATCCCAACGAAAAGGCAGAAAAAATTGGATTAGTAAATAACACTACTCCTAGAGCTCCTACTATAAGACCTGATCCCAGAAAAACTAAAAGAAAATCATGTATTGGTCCAGGCAAATCCATTTTTTTTTTTAATAAATAAATCGAAATGTTTTCATGATTTTATTGACCCGACCGGGAAATTTTTTTATAATATCCTATATGCTCCTAATTGAATAAATTCTAATCGCCTGGGGTTAAATTTAAATTGATGTAGGTAGAATTGGTGGACCAATGTCCTTTTTCACTCGAAAGAAAAAGGGTCGTTTAGTTCGAAACTATATTTATTTATAGAAATATATAATTACGTATATTAAATATATATATATATATATATATTTCAATTCCATTTTAGTCGCCCTTCTCACCAACCAATTAACAGTTGGTCAGAATTTATAGTTATTGACCAAGAAAAAAAATAAAGAACTCATTCCTTTAGATTAGATCAAATTGAACCTTGATAATTGGAAATTACTCTTTAATCAAAGAGTTTTTACGTTTTTTATTTTATTTGGGGTGAATTCAAAATTGTTCGAATTGTATAATCGTCAATTACTGACATTGGTAAACGACCCAAAGCAATTTGATTATAATTTAATTCGTGACGATCATAGGTCGAAAGTTCATATTCTTCAGTCATTGATAAACAATTTGTTGGACAATACTCAACGCAGTTACCACAAAATATACAAATTCCGAAATCAATACTGTAATTAAGTAATCGTTTCTTTCGAATACCGGTTTCAAATTTCCAATCAACAACGGGGAGATCTATCGGACATACACGAACACATACTTCACAAGCAATACATTTATCAAATTCAAAATGGATTCGGCCACGGAAACGTTCCGATGTAATTAATTTCTCATAAGGATATTGAATAGTTACAGGTAAACGGTTTGCGTGGGATAAGGTAATCATGAACCCTTGACCAATGTACCTTGCAGCTCGTACTGTTTGTTGACCATAATTCATGAACCCAGTTACCATAGGGAACATATCGTAAAGATCTATAAAAAATTTTATGTTTGTTTCTTTCTCTTGTTTGAGAAAAGTCGTAAATATAGAATATCGTATTCCTTTTTCCTTTACAGTGAAAGAAGTTGGGAAGAAGTTGTTAATAATAGATTACCGAGAGAAAGGGGTAAAAGAAATTTCCATCCAAGATTTAATAATTGGTCCATTCTTAGCCTAGGCAAAGTCCATCTTGTTGTAATAGAAATGAACAAAAACAAATAAGTTTTAGCTAATGTAATAAAAATACCAATTGTCGTTCCAAAAACTCTACCTACTTTATTTATTTCAAATAGCTCGGGAACAAATATGTACGGAATAGAGATATTCCAACCACCCAAGTAAAGAACTGTTACAAATAAAGAAGAAACTAATAGATTTAGATAGGAAGCAACGTAAAATAAACCGAATTTGATACCAGAATACTCAGTTTGATAACCTGCTACTAATTCTTCTTCTGCTTCTGGTAAATCAAAAGGTAATCTCTCACATTCTGCTAGGGAAGATATTAGAAAAACAAGAAATCCTATAGGTTGACGCCACAAATTCCATCCCCAAAAACCATATTTTGATTGGGCCTCAACTATATCAACTGTACTTGAACTATTAGATAATCATAGTCGGTGATAACATCACTGTTCCCATCGCTATTACAAAACCGTACATGAGATTTTCACCTCATACGGCTCCTCGGGGGCCATAAATAAATTTAAAAGGACCGAAGCCAATATTATTTATCTTGATATGGTTGTAATATAAATATATATATAAGAAAGTAAAAACCTATTGGAAGATCCCGAATTAAACCAATGGAATTCTGTCTGCTAGATGCTATAATAATAACTAAAAAGCACTTCTGAATTGATCTCGTCCCTTAATAATTTGAATTTTTCTTTGTTGTGAGTAATAACTTAATCCTTCAATAAAATACTCCTTGTAAAAATATCAATAGATATTTCAACCCATCCTTTTCGATTACGAAAAAAAAAATTATACATTTCATTATTTCATGAATCATGACACACTATCTCTATGAATATATGAAAGAATAAAAAGATCTTTTTTTTTTTCGTTCCTCTTCTTCTTTCTTAAAAAGGGAGTTAAAAAAAAAAAAGGATTATTTCGTTCCTGATAGTCATTTTTTTTTAATCTGTGGATAGGAGCATACTCTGGATCGGAATCGTGAGGAGTACTGCTTGATCATTTCTACCAACTTAAAGCCCCAATTAGCATTCTTTTTATGTTATGAAAAATACCCTTTTGTTTGGATAATTTACATAAAAAATCTCCATTACTAATCCTTTATGTATTTTGGTGTTCCTAACCATCCACTTATTTTTACTCAATCGTCCGTTATAGTACTACATAGCAAGGATCATAAAAACTATATACGGTTGATCTTTTGAGCCCGCTTCAAGCTAGGATGACTAATCAACCAATCTTGGGGTAAAGGTCTTGCTTATCTTTATTTTCTTTTAATTCTTGTACGTAGGAGATGAGACTCCATTTTTTTACTGCTAATTTAGAAGCTGTTTTCTTTCACTCATATAACTATCTGATTTAATTCATCAACCTGAATAATGAATAAAACAATGAAGATATCTATTCCATTTTTTTACTAAAAAGAAAGAAGTAAAGAAAAGTTTATGTTTAACCGAATCGCACGTAGAGATATTGATAACACACAAAGAGTTAATGGAATTTCATAACTAATTGATTGAGCCGCAGCTCGTAGACCACCTAAAAAGGAATATTTATTATTTGATCCATATCCTGACATAAGAAGTCCGATGGGAGCAATACTTGAAATGGCAATCCATAAAAAAACACCGATATTGAGATCAGATAAAACAAGGTGATTGCTAAAAGGAATTACTGAATAACTTAGTAAAATGGATATAACTGCTATGGATGGTCCTATACTGAATAAACGAGTATCCCCTCGAGACGGGAGAATATTCTCTTTGAAAATTAGTTTTGTCCCATCGGCTAGAGCTTGCAGAATTCCCAAAGGGCCGGCATATTCAGGTCCAATACGTTGTTGTATTCCTGCGGATATTTCTCTTTCTAACCACACAATTACGAGTACACCTATTGTAATTCCCAATATAAGACTCAAAATAGGTACAAGCATCCATATGATTCCATAGAACTCTTTGAAGGATTCCAATCTGGAAAAAGCATTGATATCTTGTACTTCTGTTGTATCAATTATCATTTCAACGATCTACTTCTCCCATAATGATATCTATGCTACCTAGTATTGTCATAATATCAGCCAATTTCATTCTTTTAACTAACTGAGGAAGAATTTGTAAATTGATAAAACCGGGTGGGCGAATTTTCCATCTCCAAGGAAACCCACTCTGATCTCCCATTAAAAAAATTCCCAATTCTCCCTTTGGAGCTTCAACTCTTACATATAGTTCTTGCTTCGGCAATTCAAAAGTGGGGGAAGGTTTTTTACTAATGAATCGATATTCAAAATCATTCCATTCTGGATCTTTTTCTCTATCAAAGGATCGGATTTCTAAATTCTCATAAGGTCCCCCAGGAATTCCTTCCAGAGCCTGTTGAATAATTTTTATAGATTCTGTCATTTCACTGATTCGGACTAAATAACGAGCTAATGAATCTCCTTCTTTTTGCCACTGGATTTCCCAATCAAATTCGTCATAACATTCATAATGATCAACTTTACGAAGATCCCATTGTATTCCAGAAGCTCGTAGCATCGGTCCTGATAAACCCCAATTTATTGCTTCTTCTCCACCAATAATGCCTACCCCTTCAACTCGTTCTAAAAAAATAGGATTCCGCGTAATAAGTTTTTGATATTCATAAACCGCTGTTAAAAAATAATCACAGAAATCTAAACATTTATCTATCCATCCATGAGGTAGATCGGCTGCGACTCCTCCGATACGAAAATAATTATGCATCATTCTCATACCGGTGGCAGCTTCAAATAGATCATATACTAATTCTCTTTCTCGGAAAATATAGAAAAAGGGAGTCTGTGCACCAATATCTGCCATAAAAGGGCCAAGCCATAAGAGATGAGAAGCTATACGACTCAACTCTAACATAATTACTCTGATATAACTGGCTCTTTTAGGTACTTGAATATTCCCCAACTGTTCAGGTCCATTTACAGTTATTGCTTCTGTGAACATAGTCGCTAAATAATCCCAACGTGTTACATAAGGCAGATATTGTATAACTGTTCTGTTTTCCGCAATTTTTTCCATCCCTCTGTGTAAATAACCCAATATCGGCTCACAATCAATAACATCTTCACCATCTAGAGTAAGGATGAGCCGAAGAACACCATGCATTGATGGGTGGTGAGGTCCCATATTGACTATCATGAGGTCTTTTCTTGTAGTTGTTACATTCATAGGTTATTCCTCGATTCATTCTTTCATGAATTGCTGAAAACGAAAAGAATTTCATCAAAATTCAAGATCTGGTAAATCAAATAATTCAGGCTACTTTTCAACTTAACGAGTTTTTGATTCCCGAATATCCAGCCGACTAATTAATTCTTTATAACGTGTTTTATTTTTCTTTGACAAATAAGACAGAAGCCGTTGCCGTTTTCCCAGGATTTTACGTAGACCTCTCTGAGATAAATAGTCTTTTCTGTGCAATTCCAAATGTAAAGTAAGTCTTCGTATCTTATTGGTGAAGCTAAATACTTGAAATTCAACAGACCCACTGTTTTCTTTTTTTTCTTCTTGTGAAATAACGGAAATGAATGAATTTTTTACCATAAAACGGAACCTTCTATCCTTTTTCTTTTTCTTTTTCTTTTTACAATTCAATAAATAAATTTTACCAATCAGTAAGAATAATGCTACTCATTTTTAGTTTGTATATACAATAATCTTAATTTCTTTACGAACTCCTAATTTTATCAACTCAATTTTTCAAATAAAATTAATTAATCCAGTTTTCAATTTTATTTGGATACGAATAGGAAAAGAGGGCATATTTCTACACTCAAAAAAAAAAAGGAAAAACTATTATTAACTTAAAAAAACTCAAATAAAAAAAAGAAGATTCTGTTGATTCATTTATAGATCTAATGGATATTGATACGTGCATTGAATTAGTATTCAGTTATAAGAATGGAATGTAAAAAAAATGGATGTATGCGTCTCTTTCTTTCATATATCAGATAGGGTAGAGAATGCATATGAAAGGGTCTTTTTACCGAATTTACAATCGTGGATACATATGTATCCTTACCATACTAAAACGACTGCTATTATTAGTATCAAACCAATATCGATTCATACAAGCTAAATCCTCTAATCGATAATTAGGCCAAAGAAAGAGCTTTAATTTAATTAGTTTATTTTTATCTCTTTTGGTTTTATCCAAAACTTCACTACAGTTTTTTATGTATTTGAAAAATACTGGATTTTTATGTATAACATTTCTATTACTTGAATAGAAAGAAATTAGAATTCTTAATTCTCTTTGCCGTTTAGTGGATAAAATTTTTTCAGGAACAAACAAATCAGAACAATTTTTGTCCCCGTTTTCGGGCATTCCTTGATGTCTTGCAATGGATTTATCAAAATTTTTCTTATCAATATAGCCTTTTTCTCGATATCTTTGGTTAATTGGGGACTTACTCTTATGAACCAATGAAATATTTATCATTTGATAGATAAGAAATTTTCCGTCATTTTTTATAGACAAACGAACCGGTTCGATAATTAATATCCCCTTTTTCATCAATTCTGTAAGAGTTAAATCCTTTTGAATCATCAGAATATCCAAACTCATTTCTCCCCTTTGAATAGAGGATATAGCAATTTCTTTTGGATTTATCAATCTAAGCAGGAGACAATATACTTTGATATTATTGATAATTTTTTGATTTAAAGAATCATTCCATCTCAATTGAAAACGTAAATACCTTTTTAGGAAGAAATCAAGCTCTGCTTCTGTGTTGCTCTTGTATTGCTTTTTCTTTCTACGTTTTTTCATATTCGAACCTGCAGAATCTTCTTCAATATCTTTTTCTTGCTTTGAGAGAACCGATCCAAGATTCTCTTGGTTTTGTGCATCTGATTCAAGATTACCTCGGCCTGTGGATTCTTTTTCTTCTTGATTTCGATTCTTTAATTCAATAATTTTTTTTTCATTTGATAATATAAAAACATCCCCCTTTCTCTTTCTATTGATATTTTGATTTTCACTAACATTTTCATTTCTATTCAAATTGAAAAGAAGTAATTTGATTGGTATGATCCACGGTTTAATTTTATATGTATTATAAAATAGGATAATTTCTGGGAAGAACCAAAGTTTCAGATTCGATATAGGACGACTTAGTATTTCTTCATTCATTCCCATCCAATCAAAAAGGTTTTTTTTTTTCTTGGATGGCCGGATTTTTTGATTTTTATAGATTGTAAGATAAGGAAGACCCTTTTTTGTAATTTTGTCAATTAGTTCATAATTATTAACCTCAGCCTTAGCATTTTTATTACCATTGGTATCGATCCAGGACTCAATATCGACTTTTTTTCTAAGACAAAAATGGAAAATTTTCCAATCAAAATATTTTCTATCTGAAATTTTCTTCAGATTCATAATATCATCTTCCCCTAGAAAATTGTTGATAGGAATAAGACTTCCTGACATATTAAATAATATACCCTTATGTATATTGTAATCATAAGAAATCTTCTCTTTATTATTTATACCCAATGGTGATACATAAATATATGAATGCTTCTTATTTTCATAATTAATAGATTTATATGAGAAAAGATCATACCTATAGTGTTTTTGAAAGTTATATTTTTGATTCGGTAATGAATTTACTTCAAAATCATTTAAATTTACCTTTTTGTAATGAATTAATTGGTCTGTTTTTTCATCAGAATATCTTTTGTTTAAATCTTTATTCTGATCCATACGTTGTTGATTGATTTTAGTTCGCCATTTTGGGGGTACTAAACGATACCATCTAATTGGGGATAAATCATATTGATAATGAACTCTTAACCAGTTTTTCCATTGATTCATTCCAGAATGAAAAATATTTTTATGTCGTAATTTAGAATGAAATATTTCTTGTTCTTCGAAAAAATTCTTTATTTCATTCTTAAGAAAAAGAGACGTTCCGTAATATTCAAGAACATATCTTAACTTATACAAGTTAATAAGTTGGTTTTGGTATAATTTGTAAAATACATATGCTTGTGACAAGGAGGATAAGTCAAAAATTCTTTTGAAATTCTTCTTACTAATACCAAAAGGAGATTTTTTTATAGTCGAAATAAAGCCAAGTGTATTTTTATTTGTTTTATTAATTTTTTCTTTATTTGTTTCATTATTGGAAATGTATTTATCAAGGATTTGTTTTGACAATTCAAAAAAAGGTTGTGTTTTGATCCTCGGAATATAAATGATAGATAGAACGATATCTATATATATCCTTTCAATTAAAAATATTATAAAAAAATATGATTTACGGATGAATCGAACATTTCTTCTTTTTAATTTCTGCGAAATATTTTTTATTGGTTGTACTAGTTTAACAGGAGAACTTTTTTTATTAGAACTAATGGTTATTTTATTATTTAGTTCCGGAGTTAAAAATCCGTTCTTCTTATCCTTTGTAATTTTATCTATTTGATTCCTGATTGTGGTTGTTCTATCAGCCAGATCTTTCATTTTTTTTTCTGTCAATGAAAAATCTTTCAAATCCATAAATTGAATTTCAATGGACGCTTCGTGAATCATCCGATTACTCATTATCGAATCTTTTTCTTTTTTAGTTTCACTCAATTCAGATATTTCTCTTAATCCAAAGAATAGAAGGGGATTTGTTTTTAAAAGTTCTTTTATTATTCTTTTTATAAATAGAATTCTTTTGATGACCCATTTTTTTGTTTCTTTTGAGATGTTTAGAAAAAATTTTGTTCTTTCCTTTAAAAACTGTATAACTTGAAAAGACCCTTTTTGCAATTTTTTTATTTTTTTTTTGAGTTCTTTGAAAATGGGTTCAA